ATAATAAACCAAAATCCCCTACACGATTAGTTACAAACGCTTTTTGACAAGCATTTGCCGCAGGAGGTCGTGTGAACCAAAACCCTATTAATAGATAGGAACACATTCCAACCAATTCCCAAAAAATATAAATTTGTATCAAATTTGAACTAGTAACTAATCCCAACATGGAAGTACTGAAAAAACTCATATAAGCAAAAAATCTCAAGTATCCTTGATCGTGAGCCATATAATTATCACTATAAATAAGAACCATAATTCCAACAGTAGTGATTAACATCAACATAATAGAAGTAAGTGGATCAATCAAGCAGCCAAATTCTAAAGAAAAATCATTATCGAGGGTCCAAGACCATACATATTGATAGATATAACTGCTATTTATTTGCTGAATAGACAGATTAATTGAAAAAATCATGACTATACTTAACAATAAAATACTTGGAAAAGCCCACATACGATGAAGATTTTTTGTTGCTGTCGGAAAAATAACAAGTCCCACTCCTATTAATATAGGAACTAGAAGTGGAATTAAAGGTAAAATACACGCATATTGATATGTCTGTTCCATAAAAAAAGGTTTTTAAAATTTTTAATTAATATTAACGGTTTCCAATTCACCCGACCTTACCTCTTTTGAAAGGAGTCAAGAAAAAATGAAAATATGTACTAACTTAAATAAAATTTTGGAATTTTTATTTCTTCTTACTTATTCATTCTGAATTTCTGCTAAATACTTCAAATATTCAAATCAAGAAGTTACAATTGGTCAAATCATATGAAAGAAATAGATTAATTACGAATTTCCTTCCAATTTTCAAATTCAAGTCAAATTGGGCATATTTTTCCCGGATTTGACAAGTTATTAAAAATCAGATTTTTTTCTATTTTTAGAACTATTTTATGCTATTTTGCCATATTGTTCACCCATTTTATCTATTCTTTTCTATTTTTCTAAAAAATATTTTCTAGAAAAGAAATACATAGTGAATCAGAAAAGCTCATATTTTTTTGAACAATAGATGTCTTTCACATCCAGCTATACCAATGAGTAATCTCTTAATTTTTATTTAAATGGCAGTTCCAAAAAAACGTACTTCTGCATCAAAAAAGCGTATTCGTAAAAATTTTTGGAAAAAGAAGGGGTATCGGGCAGCGTTAAAAGCATTTTCCTTAGGTAAATCTCTTTCTACCGGGAATTCAAACAGTTTTTTTGTGCGACAAACAAATAAACTAAGTAATAAAACATAACACGTTGGAATAATCTAAACCGGCCTGACTCAAAAGTGGAGTCATTTCACTTCAAAAACCAAATTCCCGAATTCCATTTCCTTCAACGAGGAATGGAATTCGTTCCGCTCTTATAGCATATGGAGAATAATAATTTTTCTGTTTACCTTACCCAATTCAAATTGGATAAATATGTGTAAATTTTGAATGATGTAAAATAGGTTTTTTTTTGTTCATTGATAAAACGACTTTTTGGTTTCACTTTTTGAAATCAAATAAATCAAAAACAGTTAATTAAAAAAAATGTTTTTGAGGGAGGGTTCTATTCCTTAATTCATAGTAGGATTTACAAGAGTTGAGTGGAGAAGAGTCTAAAATACAAAATAAAACAAAAATCCTAAACGAAACGAATGAACCTTCAAATACCTATTTGAACAAATTTTTATTCATCAATTTTAATCTTTCCTAAAAAATATTGCACTCAATTAAATTCGTAAATCTAGACGATTATTTATTCATAGGTTATTATGAGGTCAAGACAGGCCGCTATGGTGAAATCGGTAGACACGCTGCTCTTAGGAAGCAGTGCTAGAGCATCTCGGTTCGAGTCCGAGTGGCGGCATATTATCTCTTAAAAAAATAAAATGGATCCCATAATAAATTCAATTGCGAATTTAGATTTTATAATTAAGGAACTCTTTATTTTATGATATTTTCAACCTTAGAGCATATATTAACTCATATTTCTTTTTCGATCGTTTCAATTATAATTACAATTCATTTGATAACCTTTTTAGTCGATGAAATCGTAAAACTAGATGATTCATCCAAAACGGGCATGATAATGACTTTTTTCTGTATAACAGGATTATTAATTTCTCGTTGGATTTATTCGGGACATTTTCCACTAAGTGATTTATACGAATCGTTAATTTTTCTTTCATGGAGTTTTTCCTTTATTTATATAGTTTCATATTTCAAAAAAAACCAAAATATTCTAAGCACAATAATTGGCCCAAGTGCTATTTTTTCCCAGGGCTTTGCTACTTCAGGTCTTTTAACTGAAATACACGAATCGACAATCTTAGTACCCGCTCTTCAATCCGAGTGGCTAATAATGCACGTAAGTATGATGATATTAGGCTATGCGGCCCTTTTAGGTGGATCATTATTATCAGTATCACTTCTAGTCATTACAGTTAGAAAAAAGAGAAAGCTTTTTTCTACGAGTAATCATTTATTGAATTTAAATGAGTCATTTTTCCTTGGCGAAATTGAATACATGAACGAACAAAGGGGTTTTTTCCAAAAAACTTCTTTTTTTTTCGCAAGGAATTATTATAGATCACAGTTCATTCAAAAATTGGATTATTGGAGTTATCGAGTTATTAGTCTAGGATTTATCTTTTTAACCGTAGGAATTCTTTCTGGAGCAGTATGGGCTAACGAAGCATGGGGATCCTATTGGAGTTGGGACCCAAAGGAAACTTGGGCTTTTATTACTTGGATCATATTTTCAATTTATTTACATACTCGAACAAATATAAAACTGAAGGGTACAAATTCAGCAATTGTAGCGTCTATTGGATTTCTTATAATTTGGATATGCTATTTTGGAGTCAATCTATTAGGAATAGGACTACATAGTTATGGTTCATTTACATTAATATCTAATTGAATTCAAAAAAAGAAAAAGGGGGGTTATTGCAAATAGTAATAAAAGGGTGTACAACGCAGATCAGATAAAAAAACTTTGTGTTAATTGGCGAGAGCCTGTCGAATCATATATGATTCGACAGGCTCTTTGTCATTGTACCATTTTACAACGAACGCTTTTGTAAATGATAAGATTTATAAATTATCTAAAAAAAGAATTAGATAGAATAACTTCAACCTTTTCAACTGATAGTGAAAGAACGAAATCGGGGTACATACCAATACCGAGTACGGGTAAAAAAATAGAAACCGAAAGAAATAACTCTCGCGGCCCAGAATCAAAAAAATAAGAGTCTGGGCCATTAAATATCTTGTATCCATAAAACATCTGTCGTAACATAGATAATAAATAAATAGGAGTTAATATCATTCCAATTGCCATTACAAAAGTAATTGGGAGTTTTGTCATTAAAAGATATTTTGGACTAGTAATTAGTCCAAAAAAAACTATTAATTCAGCAACAAAACCACTCATGCCAGGTAATGCAAGAGAGGCCATCGAAAAGCTACTGAACATCGTGAATATTTTTGGCATTGGAATACCTATTCCGCCCATTTCGTCAAGATAAACAAGACGTATTCTATCATAAGTTGTTCCGGCCAAGAAAAAAAGCGCCGCGCCAATAAATCCATGAGAGATTATTTGTAAAAGGGCTCCGTTGAGACCCATATCTGTGATAGAACCAATTCCTATAATTATGAAACCCATATGAGATACAGAGGAATAGGCTATTCTTTTTTTTAAATTCCGTTGGCCGAGAGATGTTGAAGCCGCATAGATTATTTGCATTGCGCCTACTACCATTAACCAAGGGGAAAATATAGAATGAGCATGAGGAAATAATTCCATATTGATCCGAACTAATCCATACGCTCCCATTTTTAATAAGATTCCGGCTAGAAGCATACAAGTACTATAATGTGCTTCTCCATGGGTATCGGGTAACCATATATGTAGGGGTATGATTGGCAATTTGACAGCAAAAGCAAGAAAAAATCCAATATAAAATAGTATTTCCAAGTTCACAGGATAGGGCCGGTTGGCTAATATTTCAAAATTTAATGTTGGTTCAGTAGAACCATATAAACCGATACCCAGAACTCCCATTAAAAGAAAAACAGAACCCCCCGCCGTGTACAAAATAAATTTTGTAGCTGAGTACAGACGTTTTTTTCCTCCCCACATCGATACAAGTAGATAAACGGGAATTAATTCTAACTCCCACATGAGGAAAAAAAGTAAAAGATCTCTAGAAGAAAATAATCCTATTTGCCCACTGTACATCGCTAACATCAGGAAATGAAATAATCGAGAATCCCGAGTAACCGGCCAAGCCGCTAAAGTAGCTAAAGTGGTGATGAATCCCGTCAGTAAAATGGGTCCTATAGAGAGTCCGTCTATTCCTAATCTCCAATGGAAATCCAAAAAATGGATCCATTTATAATCCTCCATTAGTTGAATTAGTGGATCATCCGATTGAAAATGATAGCAGAATGCATAAGTCGTTAGAAGAAGTTCTAATATACACATACATATAGTATACCATCGTATTACTCTATTTCCCCTGTGTGGAAGAAAAAAAATGAAGCAACCCGCAAATATTGGTAAAACTACAATTATTGTTAAGCAAGGAAAATGGTTCGTGGTAAAGACAAGATACACTTGGGCCAGAAAAATCCGTGCTCAAAATCAAATTGAATTGAGCACGGATTTTTTCGATAAAAAAAAAAAAAATGGATTCAAGTAGATTTTTATGGAATGTATCAATAAGCTAGACCGATACTGCGAGTTGTTTCATGCCATAAATAAACACGAACGCTCAAAAAATCCGTTGGACAGGCGGATTCACATCTCTTACAACCAACACAGTCCTCGGTCCTTGGAGCAGAGGCGATTTGTTTAGCTTTACATCCGTCCCAGGGTATCATTTCTAATACATCCGTGGGACACGCCCGGACACATTGAGTACATCCTATACATGTATCATAAATCTTTACTGAATGTGACATTGGATCTATACGTTTTTGAACGCCATAAATTTTCGGTCTAGTAAACTAACTTAAAAATGAATCCTATAGTTAGATACCAGACGAATCAATGAGTGATAAGAATCAATTTACTTCCGAATTGATTTATGAGGGAGGGCCAAAATATTTGGATTTCTTATGTTTTTGCAACTACGATTATACCCTACTATAGACATATCAAACCCGCTAATGCGAATTTTAATTTATTTATTAATATTCAAAATTAGCATTTATATTATTAATACTATTTATTCAACAAATTGGATTGGTTAATACGAGTTGATTTTCTGTTACGATAAATTGATGAAACAATAGCCGATCCAATAGCTGCTTCAGCGGCTGCAATAGTTATAACAAAAATTGAGAAAATATCTCCTCTTAATTGACGATTATCAAAAATATCAGAAAACGTGACAAAATTGATATTAACTGAATTTAATATAAGTTCAAGACACATAAGGGCTCTAACCATATTTCGACTTGTGATTAATCCATAGATACCAATAGAAAATAAGTAAGCACCCAAAACAAGTATATGTTCGAGCATCATTAACCAACTCCTTATCAATTTTGATTCATTTTTAATCTGAACAATAATTAAATCGATTCGATTCTAAGAAATATGGAATAATGGAATAGATTCGTAAGAGATCAATATAAAATGAAAGTCTTTTTATTCTATTTTTTATACATAAATTCAAATTAACGAATTATAACATTCCTTTTGCGTTAATTCTATTTGAATTACTCATTTGAAAGATTTCTTATTGACGAGCTATAGCAATAGCACCTATTAAAGCGACTAAAAGAATTATTGAAATGAGTTCAAATGGAAGAAAAAAATCTGTTGCTAAATGAATTCCAATTTGTTGACTATTACTTATCAAATCTTGTTCTAGAATCTGATTGAATTTTGTAGTCCAAATGATCCCATACCAGGACGTATCTGAAATAGTAGTAATTAGTGAAATAAAAAGACTTGTACAAACTATTGAAGTAACTCCATCCCCAACGGTCCAAAGATGAAAATCTTTGTAATATTCTGACCCATTCATGAACATTACAGCAAAAATGATTAAAACGTTTATAGCTCCTACATAAATAAGGAGCTGCGCAGCAGCTACAAAATAGGAGTTGGATAGAATATAGAATAAGGATATACAAAAAAGAACCCATCCCAACGAAAAGGCCGAATAAATTGGATTCGGAAGTAATACTACTGCCAGACTTCCTAATATAAGACCCAATCCCAGAAAGACTAAAAGAAAATCATGTATTGGTCCAGGTAAATCCATTTGATTTTATAAAAAAAATCGAAATATTTCATGCCTTTTTTGACCTGACCAGGAAAAACGAAGTTATCCTTTTTTTTTAGGATACTTCTTAATTGAATGAAATTGGAACGGGTTGATTTGGATTGATGTAAATACAGTTATTGGACTACTCTTATTATCGAAGCAATCGAAGCAGAGGTTCAAACTTTATATTTTCAAATCATTATTCGAAATAGAAATCCATTTTTAATCAAAAATAAGCCGCGATTTTCACCGACCAGCCGTTCTTTTGTATTGACCAAGCAAAAACCTCATTCCTTTCTTTAGATCCAAAACCTATAAAGCTTTTGTGATTTGAATTTGTAAATGTTTTGTGAATCGAAGGTTTTATACATTTTTTATTTGAGGTAAATTCGAAGAAATTGTTCGAATTGTGTAATCTTCAATTATTGATACCGGTAACCGACCTAAAGCAATTTGATTATAATTCAATTCGTGACGATCATAGGCAGAAAGTTCATATTCTTCAGTCATTGATAAACAATTTGTTGGACAATACTCAACGCAATTACCGCAAAATATACAGATTCCAAAATCAATACTGTAATTAAGTAATCGTTTCTTTCGAATATCAGTTTGCAATTTCCAATCTACAACGGGTAGATCTATAGGACATACACGAACACATACTTCACAAGCAATGCATTTATCAAATTCAAAGTGGATTCGGCCCCGGAAACGTTCGGATGTGATCAATTTTTCGTAGGGGTATTGAATAGTTACAGGTAAACGATTCGCGTGGGACAAGGTGATCATGAAACCTTGACCGATGTACCTAGCAGCTCGTATTGTTTGTTGACCGGAGTTAAAGAACTGAGTTAGCATAGGGAACATATCTGAATATCTATAAATAATTTTACTTTTTTCTTTCTCTTGTTTGAGACAAGTTATAAAGAAAAGCCTATTCTATTTCTATTCCTTTACAGTGAAAGAAGTTGGGACGAAGTTGTTAATAATAGATTACCTAGAGAAATTGGTAAAAGGAATTTCCATCCAAGATTTAAAAGTTGGTCCATTCTAAGTCTCGGTAAAGTCCATCTTGTTGCAATAGAAATGAACAAGAACAAATAAGTTTTAGCTAATGTAATAAAGATACCGATTATTGTTCCAAAAACTTGACTTCTTTTATTTATGTCAAAAAGCTCAGTAACGAATAGGTATGGAATAGAAAGATTCCAACCCCCCAAGTAAAGAACTGTTACAAATAATGAAGAAACGAGTAGATTTAGATACGAAGCAACATAAAATAAACCAAATTTGATACCTGAATATTCGGTTTGATAACCTGCTACTAATTCTTCTTCTGCTTCTGGTAAATCAAAAGGTAATCTCTCACACTCGGCTAGAGAAGAAATCAGAAAAACAATAAACCCTATAGGTTGACGCCATAAATTCCATCCCCAAAAACCATATTTTGATTGCGCTTCAACTATATCAACTGTACTTAAACTGTTAGATAATCCTAGTCGACGCTAACATCACCGTTCCCGTCGCTATTACAGAACCGTACATGAGATTTTCACCTCATACGGCTCCTCATAGGTCAGAAATAAATCTAAGGACCTTTCAACATTATTTCTCTTGATGTGTTTGTAAGATCTATATAGAATCAAATTATTATCCTAGGGCCTAGAATTAGACCAATGGAATTCTGTCTGCTAGATTTTTAATAAAAAAGTGCTTCTGAATTGATCTCATCTTTTAAGAATTTTTATTTTTCTTTGTTGATTAATAACTTTATCCTTGAATGAAAAAATACTTTTTAGAGGAATATCGTATAGATATTTCAACCTATCATTTTCTCACTTTTGATTACGAAAAAGAATTACATATTGCATTACATAACAAGAATTGTATTTCTGTAAATAAAATCGAAATAGTCAGGAATAAAAAAAGATCTCTTTTTGCAATTCTCGTTTTTGAATTTTAGTTCGTTCCTATTCTCCTTTCTCAGAAAAGGCACATTACCAAAAGGAAAAGATTTCGTCGTTTTGATAGTTATTTACTTAATTGGTGGATAGGAACATACTCTGGATGAAATCGTGGGGAGTACTTCTTAAGAATTTCTACCAACTTAAAGCCCCAATTCGAATTACTTTATCTATAAAAAAAATATCCTGTTGGATAATTTACAGAATCTCCATTACTACTCCTTTGTGTATCTTGGTCTTCCTAACCATCCACTCGTTTTTTTTGAATCTCTCATTTAGGGTAATACGTCTATCGTAATAGTATAGTAAAAACCCCATACGGTTGATCTTTTGAACCCGCTTCAAGACAAAATGACTAATCAACCAATCTTGGGATAAACAATCTTGACTGCTTATGTTTACTTTCACTTACTTCTTGTACATAGGAAATGAGATTCAATTCCTTTAACAGCAAAATTTTAAGCCGTTTTATTTCACTCATATAACTATCTGGTTTACTTCATCAACCCAATAATGAATAAAAAAATGGATATTCCAACCATTTCACTTTCTTGCTAGAAAGAAAAAAAATAGGGGAAATTTGATGTCTCACCGAATCACACGTAGAGATATTGATAATACACATAGGGTTAATGGTATTTCATAACTAATTGATTGAGCAGCAGCCCTTAATCCACCTAAAAAGGAATATTTATTATTTGATCCATATCCCGACATAAGAAGTCCAACGGGAGCAAGACTTGAAACAGCAATCCATAAAAAAACACCAATACTAAGATCGGCTAGAATAAAGCGATAGCTAAAAGGAATTACTGAATAACTTAGTAAAATGGATATGACTGCTATGGATGGCCCGAGACTGAATAAACGAGTATCTCCTCTAGATGGAAGAATATTTTCTTTGAAAAGTAGTTTTGTACCATCTGCTAAAGCTTGAAGAATTCCGAAAGGACCCGCGTATTCGGGTCCAATACGTTGTTGTATCCCTGCAGATATTTCTCTTTCTAACCAAACAATTACTAGTACACCTAGTGTGATTCCTAATACAAGAATGAAAATAGGGATAAGCATCCATATGATCCCATAGACTTCTTTTAAGGATCCCAATCTGAAAAAAGAATTGATAGCTTGTATTTTTGTTGTATCAATTATCATTTCAACGATCAACTTCTCCCATAATAATATCTATGCTACCTAGTATCGTCATAATATCAGCCAATTTCATTCTTTTAACTAACTGCGGAAGAATTTGCAAGTTGATAAAACCAGGCGGTCTAATTTTCCATCTCCAAGGAAAAACACTCCGATCTCCTATCAGAAAAATTCCTAATTCTCCTTTTGGTGCTTCGACTCTTACATAAAGTTCTTGCTTGGACAATTCAAAAGTAGGAGAAGGTTTTTTACTAATAAATCGATATTCAAAATCATTCCATTCAGGGTCTTTTATTCTATCAAAGCGGCGGCTTTCTAAATTCTGATAGGGTCCCCCTGGAATTCCTTCCAGAGCCTGCTGGATAATTTTTATAGATTCTGTCATTTCGCCAATTCGTACTAAATACCGAGCTAATGAATCCCCCTCTTTTTGCCATTGAATCTCCCAATCAAATTCCTCGTAACACTCATAACGATCAACTTTACGAAGATCCCATTGTATTCCGGAAGCTCGTAGCGTTGGTCCCGATAAACCCCAGTTTAGTGCCTCTTCTCCGCCAATAATGCCTACGCCCTCAACCCGTTCTAAAAAAATAGGATTCCGTGTAATAAGCTTTTGATATTCAGCAACCCCGGTTAAAAAATAGTCGCAAAAATCCAAACATTTATCTATCCAGCCATGAGGTAGATCAGCAGCGACTCCTCCGATACGAAAAAAATTATGCATCATGCGCATGCCGGTAGCCGCTTCAAATAGGTCATATATCAATTCTCGTTCTCTAAAAATATAGAAGAAAGGAGTCTGCGCCCCAATATCTGCCATAAAAGGACCAAGCCATAACAAATGGGAAGCGATACGACTCAACTCCAACATAATAGCTCTGATATAGCTAGCCCTTTTAGGTACTTGAATATTGCCTAGCTGTTCGGGCCCGTTTACGGTTATTGCTTCTGTGAACATAGTAGCTAAATAATCCCAACGTGTTACATAAGGCAAATATTGTATAATTGTTCGATTTTCCGCAATTTTCTCCATCCCTCTATGTAAATAACCCAATACTGGTTCACAGTTAATAACATCTTCACCATCGAGAGTAACGATCAGTCGAAGAACACCATGCATTGATGGGTGGTGAGGGCCCATATTGACTATCATGAGGTCTTTTCTTGTAGTTGGTAGAATCATAAGTTTTTCTCGAGTCGTTCTTCCATGCATTGCTGAAAGTAAAAAGAAAGAAGTTTATCAAAATTTAAACGACTAAGCGCAAACAGTCTCACGCTTCAAATTAACGAGTTTTTATCTTTCGAATATCCAACTCCCCAATTAATTCTTTATAGCGCTCCCTATTTATTTTTGACAAATAGGCCAGCAGTCGTTGACGTTTTCCCAAAATTTTTCGCAAACCTCGCTGAGATGAAAAGTCTTTTTTGTGCAATTCCAAATGTGAAGTGAGTTTCCTTATTTTAGTGGTGAAACTGAATACTTGAAATTCAACAGACCCTCTGGTTTCTTTGTTTTCTTTTTGAGAAATAAATGAAATCGATGAATTTTTGACCATAAAAAAACGCCCCTTGCCCTTTTTACAGATATGGATTTTACCGATCAGTAATAATAATGCCATTAATTTGAATGTGGTATATACAAGAATCTAATCCAAATTTCTTTTTGAACTCCTAATTTCATGAATTCAAATCAATCAATTCAATTTTGAATTGGTTTTCCTATAGGAATAGAAAAGCTTGGTACATTTTTGGATCGAAGAATTTAGACCTAAAATAAAGAAGGTTTCGTTCATTCATTTCGAGATCGAATTCAGACATTATTCATTTGATATTGGATACTATAATGAAATGTGAGATAAGACATCTGATCTGTGTATTTGTTTGCTTTCATATACCCTATTATATATAGGGTATAGGATATACAGAAAGTGTATTATTAAAAAATTTTCAATCGTGGATACATCTGTATCCTTAACATACCGAAACGGCTGCCATTATTGGTATCAAACCAATAACGATTCATACAAGCTAAATCTTCTAATCGATAATTAGGCCAAAGAAAGAGCTTTAATTTCATTAATTGATTTTTATCTCTATCAAGATGGTTATTGTCATGTAAAACTTGGCTGCTGTTTTTTACGTTACAAAATACCGGATTTGGATCTATATAATTTCTCTTTTTTGAATTGAAACAAATTAGAATTCTCAATTTTCTACGACGTCGAAAGGATAAAATATTTTCGGGAACAAGTAAATCCAAATTATTGTTAGAAGCATGTCCTTGCTCTTGGTATTTTTGATGCTTATTCTTATGAACCAACGAAATACCAACGGTTTGATACATAATAAATTGCCCATCTTTTTGTTCAGACAAACGAATGGGTTCTAGAATCAATACTCCCTTCTTCATAAATTCTGAAAGAGTTAAATTATTATTAATCATCATTATATCCAAACTCATTTGTTTCTTTTGAATCGAGGATAGAGTAATTTTTGGTGAATCTATCAGTTTACGCAGGAGACAATATACATTGATATTATTGATCATTCTTTCATTCAAAGTCTCATCCCATCGCAATTGAAAAAGCAAATAACGTTTCATGAACAAACGCAGTTCCGCTTTCGTGTATTGTTTTTTCTTTTTCCCTTTTTTCATGTTTGATCTTGCATCATTTTCTTCAATATCTTTTGGGGGTGAGAGGACGGATCTCCGCTCTACTCGACTTGGCGGTTCTTTTTCTTCTTGATTTCGATGCTTTTTATTTGATGCTATCAAAAAATTGTCCTTTTCATTGATCTTTTTATTTGCACTTCTATTTAAATTTAAAAGAAGTAATTTGCTTGGTATAAACCAAGGTTTCATTTTATATGTCTTATAAATTAACAAAAATTCTGGGAAGAACCAAAGTTCCAGATTGGATATGGGATGCTTTAGCATTTTTTCATTCATTCCCATCCAATCGTAAAACCCCTTGTGAGAGTTTGGTAAATTTATCTCTGGGATCTTAAGATAAAAAAAATATTTTTTAGAAATTATTTGAGAATTTTTAGTACGAATTTGAGTATTTTGATTCCTATTGGTATCGATTATGATCCAGGCCTCAATATCGATTTTTTGTATAAGATCAAATTGCAAAATTTTCCAATCAAAATATTTTCTATCGGCCGGTTTTTCCATATGGATCTTTCCTAGATCATTTTTAATAGGGATGTTCCTCAGCATATCAAAAAAGTTTTTTTTAGGCGTGTTATAATAAAATTCTTGGTTCGTATTTCCTTGAAGGGGAGATCCATAAAAAAAGCATTCCGTTTTCTTTTCATAATGAATAAATTTATATGCTAAAAGATCAGATCGATAGTATTTTATAAAATTATCTTTTTGATTAGATAATGAATATACTTCCAATTTTTTTTGTTTTTTGGAATTCATTAATGGTTTTTTTTCATATGAATGCCGTTTGCTAAAATTTGCCTTTTTAGCTATACGATGCTGACGAAATGTATTTCGCCATTTTTCTGGTATTAATCTAGACCATCCAATCTGAGATAAATGGTATTGATAATGTCCTCTTAACCGGCTTTTCCATGGATTCATTTCAGAACTCGGAAGTTTGTTATCTGCTGATTTCGAATCAAGCATTCCTTGTGTTTCAAAAGAATCCTTTATTTTAGCCTTAAGGAAAAAGGGGATTCGTTGATATTGAAGAACAAATCTTAACGAGTTAATAACTTGGATTTTTCCTAATTTATAAAGTACATATGGTTGTGGTACGTAGGATAAGTCATAAAAAATATGTGAATTTGCTTTAATATTACTAATATTCTCAAGTTCCTTTCTTAGAATTATACTCGAAATAGACGGAATTTTTGTTTTCTTTTTTTTATTAATTATTTCTTGTTTTCTTTCATTATTGTAAATGGATTTATCAATAATTTTTTTTGTTAATTTAAGAAAAAGTTTTGTATTTATTCTGGCAATATTAATGATATATAAAAATATACCCGTGTATATTTTTTCAATGAAAAATTTTACAAAAGGGGATAATTTACAGATTAATCGAGCATTTCTTCTTTTTAACATTTTAACCATTTGCTGTTTTTCTAATTTTTTAGCATTATAACTTGTAGGACTAAGATTATTTATTCTTGGAGTTACTTTTTTTTTCTCTTTTGTGATTCTTTCTATTTGAGTTCGAATTGTACTTGTTCTATCAGCCAGATCCTTCATTTTTTTTTCTGTCAACGAAGAGTTTGTCCAACCCGGAGATGCAATTTGAATTTGACTAAATGATTCGTGAATCGTTTGATTGTTTATTGTGGAATCTTTTTCTTCTTTAATTTCGCTTGATTTATCGACTCCGACTTCTCTTAATCTGAATAATAGAATTGGATTTACTTTTGAAAGTTCTTTTATTATTCTTTTTCTAAAAAAAACACTTTTGATAACCCATTTTTTTGTTTCTTTTGAAACTTTTCGAAGTAATTTTGTTTTTACTTTGAAAACTTTTAGAACTCGAAAATACTTCTTTTTAAATTTTCCAATTTTTTTTGCGAATTCCTTTAAAATGGGTTTAAAAAAGGAAGGTTTTTTTCGGGGTGAACAAAAGGGGAGTTCCGTTTCCATTCCCCAAACTGTTAAAAAACAAGAATCACCTTTTTCTTTTGTCTTTTTCATTAGATCTTTCTGAGAGGATTGTAGTTTCGATTTGTGCCAAGGTTTCAGACAGAAAGGAAATACGATTTTTATTTGAATACCTTCTGTCAACCAATTTTTTGGAAATTCGGTTTCGGATAATGGAATACCATTATAGGTGCATTTAATATAGATCTCTTTATTCCATTCTTGGAAATCCTCAGCCCATTCAGGACGTTGCAATAGGAATATACGTCCAACATTTTTGGCAATTATCAATGAAGGTAATAGAATATATTTTCTAAAAATAGATTGAGTTATTAACACGCAACCTCTTATTCCTTGCGCAAATGGAATACGATTCCAATCCTCTGCGATTTTTATTCGTGCTTTTTCCTTTCTTTTGTTGGTTTCTTGTTTTTCTTCTCTTTTTGTTTGTTCTTTTGTATACTCTCCAGTTTTGAATGCTTCCCCTTTATCCAACCCATTTTTAAAAATTAGTTTAATCAACCCGGAAATATTAAAATAAAAGGGAGGGGATTTTTGTCGTCTCTCCAAAAAAAGGGGGGACTTCGCATTTGCTTGAAATAATTCGAAAATAACCACTTTACGCCTTTGAGCCCGCATAGAACCTTTGATTATACCGCGCCGAAAGTCTGATTGTTGTGAATAGCGCATTAAAGTCACGTCGGTTTTTATATCGGACATTTTACTATTCGTAGTCTTAGGAGTACCTTTTGTAGCAGTCAAAATGACTACACGCTTGCCCCTTCTTGAACGAATTTGATGACCTATTGGTATGTCTTCTTTATATTTTCTTGATTGTTGTTCTAAATCGGTGATTAATTTGTATGACCATCGGGGAACTTTTTTATTGATTTCTTTTATTCTAATCGATTTTCTATTAATTTTTTGACCATTAGCATCAGTTACAATTTTATTTAAATTTAATAAATAGTTAAAATATTTTGTT